CTATCATCCCCTTTTCTGATGAATCATATGGTTTTATTATTTCATTGCCCAATAAGGTTATCAAATGAAGTGTAATTACAATTGAAACAATAGAAAAAGAAATATGAGTTAATAGATGCTCTAAAGTTGAAAATATCATAAAAATGAAAAAGGGCGGGGGGGATCCCCTATATTAATTAAGAAAAAGAAATGGGAATTTTTTTTTATTATAGGATCTATTGGATATCTTTTAGAAGATGGCATGCCGCCACTCGGACTCGAACCGAGATGCTCTAGCACTGCTTCCTAAGAGCAGCGTGTCTACCGATTTCACCATAGCGGCTTGCTCGAACTCATAATAGCCTATTTATATTCAATCGTCGAGATCGAGATTGAACAAGTCAATTCAACCAAATCAGTTTTTTTAGTAAAGATTCAATTAGTAAATGATAAAAAAATGAGTTCAAAAGTCAATTTGAAGGTTCATTAGTTTCATTTTATTTCATTTTATTTACTTTTTTTGTCATTCTTTATGGTTTATCTAATTTCATAAATTGAAAAAAAAAATTTTTTCAATGAATTGAAAATATGTCTATTTTAGATTACTCCAAATTGACACATTTTTTGTACAAAATAGTGCACAAATTAAGTTCTTTTTTTGATTGGACTGAAAATTGGAGATATCGATATATAGAAAACTCATTACATATCCATATCGTAAATAAATTAACATATAATAAATAAATTAAGAAATAAATAAATATAAATTAAGTAATAAATAAATTAAGAAGTCAGAAAGTTATTCAAAAATTTTTAACACGGAATGAATTAGTTTCAACACGTCATTAATTTGAACTAAAAATCTTATATCTGGCCTTCCCGAAAAACAGAAAAATTTTTCATTCTTGTAATTGTAAAGGTCGATGGGGAAAAGAAGACTCCCCACCACCAAAATTTGAGTGAAAATATACTAAAAAGAAAGAAAAAATTTTGTATTTTTTTCTTGATTCTTCTTTTTTCCGAAAACAGAAGAATTCTTTTCTAAAATGAAGGGTCTATTTCATATTGATTAGAATAGGGACTGCCAATTGTTCATTTTAGATTAACTTTGATATTAACAAATTACTGAGACTTTTTTTTTTTTTTTTTTTTTTTTAGTAAAATCCATTCTGATTATTCCGATATTTTAGGACTTATATTTTAGGACTTATTTGTTTGTCGTACAAAAAAACTTTTTGAATTACCGGTAGAAAGAGATTTCCCTAATGACAAAGCTTTTAACGACGCCCCATATCCTTTCCTTTTCCAAATATTTTTACGAATACGCTTTTTTGATATCGAAGTACGTTTTTTTGGAACTGCCATTTAAAAGTTACTCGTTGTTATAGTTGGATGTGAAAGACATCTATTGTTCAAAACGAATTCTTTTTTCTTATTCATTATCTATATCTATTTTTTGTCTAAATAAGATTCTTTTCATAAAAAAGAAATTTAGATTTAGATATGTCAAAGATCGGTGAAAATTTTATAAAAAATGACTCAAAATAACAAAATTTTGATTCCATACGCTATTAGTAAATCCAAACATTTTGGTTTGGAACTTTTAGTTCTCGTTGTTTATCTCTCAAAGTTATCTCTTTATAATCTACTAAATCAAACTTAATAAAATCAATAAAGAACCTAAAAGACCCTTATTTTACTCATTCTATACTTTATTTACATAGAATAAAATCCCTCAAAGGATTATAAACTTTTGACTGAAAAATTGAGTCTTTTTTTAGTCAAACTTGAGAAAACAATAAACCTTCAATTTGAAAATTTGAACGAGACTATTAATAAATCTGTTAAAGGATACGTGGTTTCATAAAAAATATCTCAGTCATTTTTTATTCTTTATCGATCAAAAAAGTTCATTTTAGATCTATAATCTTCTAAACTTTACTAATAACTTTACTAATAAATTGTTTTGATTGAAAAGCAATCCCATAATGAATTAGTTAATGAGTTGGAATAAACTAACTAAAATCAAGGTTTTTTTTCATTAGACCGATGCTCTTAGTTAATCATATAATTCATATCAGGATAAAGTACTCTTTTTAGCTTAAATTTAGATCCTTGCTCTATTGTTATTTTACTATTATCAGTATTCGTTTTTATATGTCACTTGGGCATATAAGTTGACCAATTATAACTTCTTTTTTTTTTTTTTTGAACGATTTTAAAAAGACTCAGAATAAATACTAATATAAAATGATTCAATAAGTTAGTGCATATCTTGATTTTTTATTAACTTTTTTCGAAATAGGCAAGATCCGGTGAATCGGAAACAATTAATTAAGAATAAAAATTTTTTTTATGGAACAGACATATCAATATGCGTGGATAATACCTTTTCTTCCACTTCCAGTTCCTATGTTAATAGGGCTAGGACTTCTTCTTTTCCCGACGGCAACAAAGAGTCTTCGTCGTATGTGGGCTTTTCAGAGTGTTTTATTGTTAAGTATAGTCATGATTTTTTCTA